ACTCCTAATCGAATTATTTTGGATTCCAAAGTGAAAGAAATCATTTTATCTACTAATAGTGGACAAATTGGCGTATTACCAAATCACGCCCCCATTGCCACAGCTGTAGATATAGGTCTTTTGAGAATACGCCTCAACGACCAATGGTTAACGGTGGCTTTGATGGGCGGTTTTGCTAGAATAAGTAATAATGAGATCACCATTTTAGGAAATGATGCGGAGATGAGTACTGACATTGATCCGCAAGAAGCTCAACAAGCTCTTGAAATAGCTGAAGCTAACTTGAGTAGAGCTCAGGGCAAGAGACAAGCAATTGAGGCAAATCTAGCTCTCAGACGAGCTAGGACACGAGTAGAGGCTGTCAGTGTTATTTCCTACTAGTAAACAAACAAATACATAAAATAAAAATAAAAAAGAAGTTCGTTAGAAGTTCTTTATTATACTATACATCACATTTGGCTTCCACCAGTTGAACACAATCAAGTCTAACCTGATTATACAACGAAAAAAAGAAGATGGATAGAAAAACTTATTAGATACCATTGACTCCGGTATCTAATAAGTTCTACCTTACCTACTATTGGATTTGAACCAATGACTCCCGCCGTATGAAAGCAATACTCTAACCACTGAGTTAAGTAGGTTATTTATTATCACAAAAAAAGGACCCCTCGCTTCGGGGATTATAGGTGGAATATCATTTCTAAGCAATACCAATCCATTAAAGCGGATCAGAGAGCTATCGTGTAGTATCATGGAATACCCATCTTGACAAGAGATTATCCATATGTTAAGATATCTATGACAAGGGCTATAGCTCAGTTAGGTAGAGCACCTCGTTTACACGTGCGCCAATGCTTTTCAAGGGAGCCCGTTATGCAATGAACATAATTTCTCTTATTGAGAAAGAAAAATCGATGTCTTACTCCATAGATTCGAGGGAACAAGAGAACAATAGCCTGACAAATATTTGGTTCGGTCCGATTCGGGTTCGAATTCAGGTGCCCAATCAAATGGAACCCGCCATTAATTTGATAATTGATAAGGTAAATACCCAGTCCATTCAATGCTAGGCATAATGAGTATAAGGTCCTCAAAAGAAACTCTTTTCGTCCTATGAACTTTAAGGTGTATGAAGTTTCATATTTGACTCTTGCAGCGGAGCGATAGAAATTCCATTTCACTTAGGTTGATCTAGGCCGGAAGCAGACCTAAGTCAAGGTAACCCTTCTTTGAAACACTTTGGTATTGCTCCTGTATCAAAATACAAATAATGAATCAGAGCACATGGAACCATCTCATTATCCTCTTATTTTCCTGTAAAGATAAAATATGGTGGACTAACTGATATTTACATCAGTTGATGAAAGAGCCCAATGCAAAAAAATGCATGTTGGGTCTTTGAAACAGTTCGAATCATTTCGATAATAATCAGTTTGATCTGTTTTACCGAGAAGGTCTACGGTTCGAGTCCGTATAGCCCTAATACATTCTATTTTTGTTTTGTGTAGACATTCTCTATTTTAGTTTAATCTAGTTTTCATTTCCTCTATATTAGATTATAAGTATTTTATGTAAGTATTTTATGTGGATCATTTATGATTCCGTTGATTCTACCACTTTGTGGTATCTTTCATTATGTAGTGTAGGTTTGCTCTAAAACAAACCTTTTTTGTAGCGAAACCTAAATCATTCGTTGGTTTGACTTTACTAAGTGTTATTAAGGAAAATAAAAATTTTCATCTAGGACAAGGAAAAGAAAGAAAATGGAATTGTTTGGTGCATTAGATTAGATTATGTTTACTATCGAATCAATAGAAGAAATGAGGATCCTCCACATTTTAATGAAAAGAATACTTTGAGTGGAATATGCTAGAAATCTTTAGCCATTTTACCCATATGACTACTGAAATTGCATTTTTTTTTTTTTTAATGAAAAAAAAATGTAAGCGGGGTTCCGTTGTATGAATCTTTAAACAAGACATGCCTTATAGCAAACAAATTCTAAACTATGCGGTTTGATTTGATCAAAAGAAATTCTCGTTTCGCCTAAGAAGTTCCGGATGAATTGAAAATTCCAATCGAATAATTCAGCCTATTCCACCTTAATAGGAGTACATTTATGTTTCTGCTTCACGAATATGATATTTTCTGGGCATTTCTAATAATATCAGGCGTTATTCCTATCTTGGCATTTGTAATTTCCGGAGTTTTAGCTCCGATTAGTGAAGGACCAGAGAAGCTCTCTAGTTATGAATCGGGTATAGAACCCATGGGGGATGCTTGGTTACAATTCCGAATCCGCTATTACATGTTTGCTCTAGTTTTTGTTGTTTTTGATGTTGAAACGGTCTTTCTTTATCCATGGGCAATGAGTTTCGATGTATTAGGTGTATCTGTCTTTATGGAAGCTTTCATTTTTGTGCTTATCCCAATTGTTGGTTCAGTTTATGCATGGCGAAAAGGAGCATTGGAATGGTCTTAGCTGAATACTCAGACA